TTTGACTTTTTTCTTTATTGGCCTTTTTACTGTTCAAAGAGAAAAGAAAGGAGTTCACGATTTAATATTTAATAATAATCAGATTGTGCCTAGATCAAGTCACAGATTTCGCACTTACCACTTGTTTGATTATTTTCGAAATTGAATTTCTGCTATGCTTTATTGACTCGTTTCATATCAGGGATCAAGGGTTGCAAATTGCCGGGGTACCCCTTTTGAAATCTGAAGAAGGGACCATAGAACTCCTTGGATCATCTGTCAACCCCTCAACCAATTACTTCTCCGGAATGCTAAAAAAAAAGATTACTTTATTTCTTTCATATTTCATTTTCTTTTATTAACTTGATTTTCTTTTAGTAATATACGCCCAAGTTTTTTTTCTTTCATTGATTTGATTCTAATGGATACCAGGATTGATATTGAAACTAATCAGAAATCAAGAAATTCGAAAATTCGAAAATCGTAAAAGCCGCCTTTCGATTATTTAAGATTGATTGGAATGAACAAAAATAAAATACAAATAAATGAAGCAAAGAAATAGAATTGAGATACTATGTACATTACATATATTTAAGTCATATTAACATGTATGAAGATACATATCCATATTGTAGATTGATCTCTATTCAGTTTCTATCTTTCTACATTACAATAATAAAAATAGATAGTATGGTAGAAAGACTCATATATGAATCTTTCTACCATACTATCGGATCTCGTAGGCTACTGCTGATTCTAGTCCGTTCATTTCATTTAAGATTAAGACGTGAAATTTTAATTTTTTTTTTCTGAAATCGTTGATAAGAACTAAGAAGTTAAGTTTCATTCAAATTAATCATTTTGACTGACCGTTTTTACGTATATTATAAGCAAAAAGGCAGTAGGAACTAGAACGAACAGTGTAGTAGCAATAAATGCGAGAATATTTACTTCCATAATCTCATCGTGTGGTTTTTTTTACTTCGCAATAACTCGGGATTTAATCCCATATAGATGATAACCCTTTCGCTTGTAAATTCAATGGGATGAATTACATTTCGATGATAGCGAATGGGATCAATATCATGAATAACAATATCTGACTATCAAGTCGATTCATCGTCGAGAATTCAATAGTATAACATAGGAAGATCTTTTATCCACACACCGAATACAAACTGGAATCCCGGATTCAATCAAAAGAATTCCTTTACTTGAATACTAATACGTTTTTTTATTTATCATTCTTTTACATTCTGTCTTTTCTATAATCGACCGCCTTACTTGTACAACCACCTAACCGCCTCCACTTCCATTGTTTACAAAGGGTTTAGAAATCAACCAAACAAACAATCGAAACGAAATAGAAAAAAAGAAGGGGTTAAGTTCTAAATTCCTTTTTTGTTTTTTTTTATGATATAATTTTCTTGAAAAAAAAAGAGAAAAGAATAGCATTAGGCGTGAAATTCGACCATTGTATTTTGACCCAATTTAACAGAAATTTAACAGAAGAGGGCGCAATATATTGATGTCTTTTTTTATTGGATTTTGATACGTCGGGACTGACGGGGCTCGAACCCGCAGCTTCCGCCTTGACAGGGCGGTGCTCTGACCAATTGAACTACAATCCCGGTGAAGTACAAAGTACCGAATCCATATTCTTATGATTTCATTCAAACCATTTCATTTCTCTTTAGATAAAAATAAAAATCGACGTGTTGGAACAGAGACGTGAGTGAGATATTGATATCCACACGGATATACACGTTAGTGAGAGAAGCACGAGTTACTAGTAAGCCGTTCGTTATTGCCAAATAGATTGGTAATTTGTTTTTCAATGTCCACAAAGAAAAAAAAAAGACTCTTTTTTTTTTTCTTTTGCGTTACTTTATTCTTTTCATTAGACTTTCTACTTTCTATTTAATCATCCTGATAGGAATATAGATCATTATTAGCAAGATAAGAATTTATGGGAACAAAAAAATGGAACAAATAAAATAAATAAATAGCGGTAGGGATATATCAGAGAATTGAACTTTGATTCTTTCGTATCTGGCATTTCTGGAAAACTAAAAGGGTTATATCATTTCATGGTGGGTCGGCGAATTATTGGGCCGAGCCGGATTTGAACCAGCGTAGACATATTGCCAACGAATTTACAGTCCGTCCCCATTAACCGCTCGGGCATCGACCCCGGAAGAATCAAGTCTAGGCTTCTTTATAATCCACGATGAACTTCCTTTCGGAGTACCCCCAGGGGAAGTCGAATCCCCGCTGCCTCCTTGAAAGAGAGATGTCCTGAACCGCTAGACGATGGGGGCATACTTGCCCGACTGCCATCATACTCAGTACTTAGTATGAACTTTTTTTTGAAATTGTCAATATAATTGAGTGGTATGACTAGATCTGAAGGATCTTTCCGCCCTTTCTGATCCCATATGAATAGCATTTTTTGAGTTGTCAGTTATATTCATCAATCACTCATTCTAATCACCATTCTAAAATAGAAATCTCTTATAGA